CTTCGTATCCGAGAATCCACAAATTCCACCCCACATTCTTCACAAAATTTCGGGTCCTCTTTTTCCGCTCCGATCACTCGATAATTTCCACAAGCACAAATTCCACTTTTTATGGGTCCAGAGATTCTTTCACAAAACAATCCATCTTTTTCCGGTTTATTGGTTTTATAATGAAAAGTATAGGGCTTTGTCACCTCTCCAACTATCTCCCCATTTGGTAGGATTTTGTTGGCCCAAGCCCTTATTTGTTGAGGAGACACTAATCCAATTCGAAGTTGTTGATGTTTATACCGGTCGATCATAGAATAGAAATTCTGATTCATTCGGATCAAACTTCCTTCCGATTAATCTGAAAATTCTTTTCAGATACAAGGAAATGGTTCAGTTCCAGAGCCAAAGATCGTAGTTCTCGAACGAGTAATCGAAAAGATTCTGGGGCATCCTCAGGATTAGGTACTGTTCCTCCAATGATCGTAGCACCAAGTAATTCTTGACGAGCTCTAATATGATCAGATTTATAAGTAAGCATCTCTTGTAAAATATGAGCAACACCAAATCCTTCTAGAGCCCAAACTTCCATTTCCCCTACTCGTTGCCCCCCTTGCTTAGCCCTTCCTCTAAGAGGTTGTTGTGTAACAAGTGCGTAATGCCCACTCGAACGTCCATGGATTTTATCATCAACTTGATGAATTAATTTTAGGATATAGGACTTGCCTATTAAAACAGGTTGTTCAAAAGGATCTCCTGTTCTTCCATCAAATATTCTGCTTTTTCCCGGAAACTCGGGTTCAAATACCCATGGGTTTTTTGTTTGCTTACTGGCTTCATATAATTCGGAAAACACTAGTTTTCTCGAAGCCTCTTGCTCATATCTCTCATCAAAAGGTGCTATTCTATAATGTCTCTTTAGTATATCCCCTGCTAACCCGAGCGAACATTCAAATATCTGTCCTACATTCATTCGTGAGGGTACTCCTAATGGATTGAAGACCATATCAACAGGTGTTCCATCTTGCAAGTAGGGCATATCTTGTCTAGACAAAATTTTAGAAATGATACCTTTATTCCCATGTCTTCCAGCTACTTTATCACCCACTTTGATTTCACGTTTCTGTAAAATATATACACGAATCTTTTCTGGATTATAGTTGGAACCCGTCTTTTTCTGGATCCATCTCACATCAATAACTCGACCTCTTCCGCCTATAGGTAGTTTTAGAGAAGTTTCTTTTGAAGTGGATACCTGAATGCCAAGTATGGCTCGTAATAATCTATCCTCGGGGGCATACGAGGATTCGTTCGCTGTCTGAGGTGTTAATTTACCTATTAAAATATCGCCGGTTTCTATCCAAGATCCCAGCATTACAATTCCATTTCTGTCTAAATTTCGGAGTAAATGAGCCTCTAAATGGGGTATTTCCTTAGTAATTCTTTCGGGACCTTGACTTGTCACATGAGTCTGAATTTCATATTTCCGTATGTGAAAAGAAGTATAAATATCTTCACACACTAGCCGTTCGCTAATTAGTACTGCGTCTTCAAAATTGTAACCTTCCCATGGCATATAAGCGACTAATACGTTTTTTCCTAAAGCGAGTTCCCCACCAACTGTAGCCGCCCCGTCTGCTAAAATTTGCCCTTTTTTTATACATTTACCCTGCTGAACCTGAGGTTTTTGATGCATACAAGTATTTTTGTTGGAACGTTGATACATAACTAATGGAATGCTTATAGTGTTCCCATTACTTGATAAAATGATCTTGTGAGTATCAGTATAAATGATCTTTCCTTCGCGTTCAGCTATAACAGACACCCCCGAATCTAGAGCCGTTTGGCGTTCCAGCCCAGTTCCAACAATGCACTTCTCGGACCGAGAAAGAGGAACTGCTTGGCGCTGCATATTAGAACTCATTAAAGCCCGATTCGCATCATTATGCTCAATAAACGGAATGAGGGAAGCTCCAATAGAAAAATATTGGAAAGGAAAAATACTTCTAAAACGAATCTGTTCCCATGCAATAGTCAAAAATTCTTGACGGTATCGAGCCGGAACAACTTGTTCCTCTTGAACACCCCGATTCAGGGCCAAAGAATTTCCTGCAGCTACCATATAATATTCATCTCTATTTGGTGATAAATAAATTATCTGTGCCTCTTTTGATCTCTCAGACATTTCATAAAGCGGACTCTCTATAGATCCCCAAGGACCAATCCTCACATGAATAGCTAAAGATCCAATAAGTCCAACATTGATTCCTTCAGACGTGTCAATTGGGCAAATACGCCCATAGTGGCTCGGGTGGATATCTCGTATCCGAAAGCTAGCAGTTCGTCCCGTCAATCCTCCAGGACCCAAATAACTCAATTTTCGCCCATGAACAATTTGTGTCAATGGATTAGTTCGATCCAAAACTTGAGATAAAGGGTGTAGGCCAAAAAAGGATTCATAAGTGGTTGTTAATGAAGTTGAAGTTACCAAATTTTGAGGAGTCGGTATCAATTTATGTCGGATTGCTCCACATATAGTTCCTCGAATCGAATTTTCTAAACGAACAAGAGCCAATCCGAATTGATCTTGTAACAGATCTGCTACAGAACGAATACGTTTATTTTTCAAGTGATTCATATCGTCAAATGTACCCATTCCAAATTTAATTCCGATCAAATGATCCGCAGCAGCCAATAGATCTCGTGGTAACAAAAATGTATTGTTCTGAGGTATATCAAGATTCAGTCGCCGGTTCATATTTCGTCGACCAATCCTTCCTAATTCACATTTTTGTTGAAAAAATTTCTTTTGTAATTCCTTACATAAGGACTCAGAAAATACCGGATCCCCACCGACACAAGCAAATTGTTGATAAAACTCCAAAATGGCATTTTCTTTGGATCCAATCTTTTTTTTCTCCTTATCATTCGAGAAAGACAAGAAAATTTCAGGGTAACAAACATTATCTAGAATTTCTCTTAGATTTGAACCCATAGCTGATGATAAAACTAGAATAGATATTTTTTGTTTCCTACTTACACGTGCCCATATCCTTGTTCTTCTATCAATTTCTAATTCCGATCTTCCTCCCCAATCTGATATTATAGTGCTGGTATAAATAGCATTTCCGTTATGATCCAATTCTGAACGATAGTAAATACCGGGACTTTGCAATATTTGATTGATCACAATTCTGTATATTCCATTTACTATAGAGGTTCCCAGGGAATTCATTAGAGGAATGTTTCCAATAAAAACAGTTTGTTGTTGCATATCCGTACCGGTTTTCCAAATTACTCCCGCAGGGACATATAATTCAGAAGAATATGTGAGTGATTCATACACAGCATCTCTTTCCTTTATCAGGGGCTCCACCAATTGATACCTTTCCACAAATAATTGAAATTCCATTTCTTGATCTCTATCTTCAATTTTTGGAAACTTATGAAATTCTTCCGTTAAACCCTGATTAATGAACCTACAAAATCCCTCAAATTGTATCTGACTAAATCCAGGTATTGTGGACATTCCCTCATTTCCATTCCGAAGCATCTTAATCTTAAGTTTCCTATTTATTTTTATTGAAAAAATTCAATTATTGATTCACTATTCATCGACCCATATGGATCGACTTAGCAATAATAGAATGTATATTCTGTTTACTGAATCACATAAAATTTTAGTCAACTCCATATATCTATTTCAAACGTATGAACGGAGATGGAACGGTGGAATAAAGAACATTTTGGGCGCAGGTTCAAATTTTCGACGGGTTAAATTGAGAAAATATTTCTGGAAAAAAATTCTGTTACTTACACTTATGGAGCCTTGTTCAAAATTGGTCCAACTTCTACCTAACGTATTAGTATGATATTACGATCCGACGGGATACCACAAAAAGGAATGATTGAGATTGAATCTCCTTTTTATATCTATATAAATGAAATAAAGACAGAATAATCAGAAGTAGTATAGAGTTTTCCCTTTTTTAACACAAAAAAGGGAATTTCATGTTATGTTCCAAAAAGAATTGGCGGATTTTTTTTGGTAGGGAGGGAAATTTATAGAATACGCTTGAATTGTGTAACTTAATATAAATATACTAAAAAAAAAAAATATTGTATTTATTAAGTACATGTTGATACGGCTATCTATCCATATATCACATCCTTTCTTGCAATTTCTGGAGCAACATTAACATGGATCACACTCCACCAAAATTCGTATTTTATATTCAATATTTCAATCTATTTATTCAATGAAAAATTGAAACATGAGAATTCTCTCTAGGGATATGTACATAAGAGAGAGACCGTCTCGGTATCTGGGTAACAATTTGTGTTTTGGGGTTTACATATACACATATATGTTGTTATAATTGAAATAGAAAAGTATTTTTTATTGAAAAAAAAATGAGATTAGTCATAAATCGGTCATAAATCAATTTTCTTTTTCCATTCAAGGAAATCAAATTTTATCTCCGATAAAAATTGAGGAACCATTCACTAATTTCAATTTAAAGACTAATTTAAAGTAAATTGTTAATGGTTCCAATTTGCCCTGAATTTTTCAGTCTGTCGCCCGAATTTGACTCTTAATAGAAAAGAAACGAGAAGGGAAATTATTAACTGATGTATATTTTGAGATATAATAAATCGAAGAAAATAATAGAAACCAGATAAAAAAAAAAGAATGTGTTTTTGAGGATTAAGTACAACGGGATTCAAGATAAAAAAAAGAGTTAGTAGTAGAAATATTAGTAGTAGAAATAGAGTATGGCTAATATTTTTATCCATTTTATTTTGGATCGAATTTGGCGGCATGGCCAAGTGGTAAGGCGGGGGACTGCAAATCCTTTATCCCCAGTTCAAATCCGGGTGTCGCCTGATCAACCAAAGATTTTTTATTTCTTATTCTGCCGATCTAATTCGATGAATTATTGCTCCGCAAGAAGTGGAGGCGTGGACGTGTCAATGCTTGATTTTTATAAATTATAGCATAGGTTTTAGAAAAGACTGTAACTTTTTTTCTTAAAATCTAAGTCTAGCCCAAATCAAATCGGCAGTAATAGGGATGAAGCAAAAACCTCAATTATTAATTTAATCATTGGTAATGATTGATTCTCACCATTTATTTCAAAAAATTTTTGAAATAAATGGTGAGAATCAATTCCAGAATGGAATTAAGAACTAAGATCGGAAATCTCGATATACAAAGATTCCTAAGAGGCACCTCATTTTTACTACTAGAATAAAAGATTATATAAAAGACTAGCATATCAAAATCTCTTAAACAATTTTTAATTTTAAGTAGCGTCTCGTGATTCTGTTGGGTATTAAATTAGATTGGATACAATGATGGGAAATAAATTTAGGGCTTGTAGAAAGGCACGAAGATACTTTGTATTTAAACTCACGAAAGTCTATGAGTGCTCAGACATAGAATCAGAATAGTTGGTCGACTCTTATAGTATAGAGTAAAGGTAAACAATTGAAAAAAAAAAAGAATATATGTATGTAGTAATAGTGGCAATGGGTTCTACCGATTCTTTCATAGAAAGACAGTAAGCTTAGATCAAATAGAAAATAGAGGTATCTGATATATAGTTGTGTATAGAAAAGGCGCGTGTATCATCTTGTACTTAATACTTCCTGATTCTACCGGAAATCTTAAAATATTGAAACTTGTTGCAAATGTATTCATTGAATTGATTTGGTTCATCAATAGTCTTAAGTCAGAATCCTATTTTGACTCTGTACCATTGATTCCACTATGATTATTAAATAATAATCGAATAATTCTTTCATAGAAATAAGGGACATAATTTACATGGATATAGTAAGTCTTGCTTGGGCTGCTTTAATGGTCGTCTTTACATTTTCTCTTTCACTTGTAGTATGGGGAAGGAGTGGACTCTAGTGCTGTGGACACTACAAATACTAAATTGAGTAATCGATTGCTCAATCGAACTGTATCAATTCTTTATTAATCGTTTTGCGAAGCCTTGCCTAAAAAAAAAGTATTCAAAATTGTACTGGAATAGAGTAATAAATCATTATCATAATTGTATTTTGCAACTCAAATCTACGCATAATAGAAGATTCTTTCCAACCGATTTTGACTAATTTGACTAAAAAGTCTATATTTTTTTTCTTTTAGAAAAAAAATTCTGTTATTATGACACTATATATTTTCTTTCAACTGTAAGCGAAACGATTAGTGATTGTCCAAAGAAAAGAGGTCCTACACATAATAAAATTAGATCTTTCTTCCGTTAGGCTATTTACATATCACACATTTCACATTTGTTTTAAACTTCTATTCTAGAAATTATACTTTTTTGATTCATCTCATGTTTTGTTTAAACACGAAAAACGGCCAGGTTTACTCTAACCCCTTTTCCAAATCCGAAGAAGTTATCATATAACTACGCGGATCATCCATTAATTGTTCAATCAATGACTTCTTGAGATGAAAAAAAAGAAATAGAATTAAAGTTTTATCTTATCTATATGTACATCTACTATATACATATTGTAATTTTATCTATATGAAGCCTATATTAATATTAGTATACAATACTAGCTAGTGTGGTAGAAAGAACTATAATATATAGTTCTTTCTATCACACTAGCTTAGATACTTAATAAGCTACTTCTGTTCTGATTCCAGCTCAGCGCAATCATTTCATTTAAGACTTAGAGTTTGAATTCTTTTCTTTCATTTCTTGAATCATTGAATTGAATTGAACTGCTAAGAACTGATAATTCAAGTTTCATTCAAATTAATCATTTTGACTAACTGTTTTTACATAGATGATAAGTAAAAAAGCAGTAGGAATTAGAATGAACAGTGCAGTAGCAATAAGTGCGAGAATATTGACTTCCATAATCTAATCTTTTTTTTTTTCGCAATAACTTAACTCGGGATCTAATCCCATAGAGATGATAAATTTGATTCCTGTAAATTCAATGGGATGAATTGTATCTTGATGATACTGAATCAGATCAATATTATGAATAAAAATTTCTGATCTATCAAATCAATTTCTCGTTGAGAATTGAATAGTATAACATAGGGAGATCTTTTATCCATACAAAAAACCATTTTTGATTAGATCATAAATACCTATCATTAGGTTTTCATCCTTTTTCCACTTGTTCTTTTCTATAACCTAGCATCTTATCTTCCTTATACAATTCTTCTACTTATACATATACATAGGATTTTGTATATAGAATTATAAGGTATTATATAACCGGTATTCTCTAGGGCATACAGAGAGGCGAACAGTATAAGTATAAGTGAGATGTAAAAAAGGTAAGGTTAAGTCTAAAAAATCGACTATTCAAGCTTTACCTTTACTAAGAATAAGAAAAGAAAGGAGCCCTACTTGGTTTTGTTGGTCTTTTATTTTATGTTATTTTATTAGTATACTCTTTGTTTTGTTGGATTGGAGTTGGAACGTATACATCAAAAATTCAATATAAAATTGGAATGAGAATAAAATAAATTGTTTCAAATCAGTAGTCATAATTGAGGCTAAAACTAAAAAAATTTAGATTTAGAAAAGATGTTCTTTAATCTAAAAAGTACTTTGCCGGAGAATTAAATTCTATGAAGATTAAGTTCATTGTATATCATATAATAAACAAAGCTATTTTGTGTCTGTACCCCCCCCAAAAAAAAAAATCTGAGCACTCTATTCCATTTCATTGATCAAGAGCAGAATGATTGAAAAAAAAAAAAGAGTATTGGTATCTCTTAAACTTTAAATACTGAATATAGTAATAGTACCAATTGTACGAAATCCACATATATTTTTCCTTATTAATTAGTACTGGGGAAGAAAAGGAACTTACCATATTTATCTGATGAGACATGCGAAACAAAAGAAATAATCTCTACGGTGCGAATTTGTTTGATTCCATTTTGCTCTTCGTCTTCCCTTTCGCAAAAATAGAGAAATTCATTTCTCAATTCATGAGATCCTAGTTCGGGACTGACGGGGCTCGAACCCGCAGCTTCCGCCTTGACAGGGCGGTGCTCTGACCAATTGAACTACAATCCCGGCGAGGTGTATAGCATACATATACTTAGGATTTCATAAGAATATTCTACTCGTCATGTTGGAACGTAACAGATATGCGAATGCTATATTGATATTATATCCACATAAACACGGGCTTTAATGAGAGTGAGACGGATTATTAGTAACTAGTGATTTTTGATTTTATTTTTAAATAAAAATAATCAATCTTTCAATGAGATGAAAAAAAAAAGATAGAGAAAAATTTTTCTTTATTTCTCTACGAAGCAGGCATTACCCTTTCTTTTCTATAGGATAAATTAATTATATCTTACTCATGGGGCGGTGAATTCTTGGGCCGAGCTGGATTTGAACCAGCGTAGACAGTCGTCAACGAATTTACAGTCCGTCCCCATTAACCGCTCGGGCATCGACCCAGGAAGAATTTTTTATATGCTTATTGATAATCCATGATCAACTTCCTTTCGTAGTACCCTACCCCCAGGGGAAGTCGAATCCCCGCTGCCTCCTTGAAAGAGAGATGTCCTGAACCGCTAGACGATGGGGGCATATTCGCCCGACCGTCATCATACTATAATGATAGTATGAATAGTTTTTTGGAATTGTCAATATAATCTAATGGTATGGCTAGATTCGAGCAGTCTTTTTATATTCTGATTCTATAGGATTTGAATTGAACGTTTTTTTTTTCTTCCATTTTAACTCATTGCTTCGTTTCTTGTTCAGATAAAATATGCCTATCACTATCTCACATTAAGTCAGAAAATTCAAAAACGAGAAAAATTTTACCCCTTTTCTAGGTAAATAGAATTTTTTTTCCATTATTTCCATTATGAGTCTACTGCATATATACATATATGCAGTAGACTCATAATGGAAAATGGCTAAGTCATGAATTAAGCAAGCCCTTTTAACTCAGTGGTAGAGTAACGCCATGGTAAGGCGTAAGTCATCGGTTCAAATCCGATAAAGGGCTTTTTTCATGAAACTCGAGTCTTTGTCTTCGTTTTTCATCGAAGAATACAGATATTTTTGATAATAAAAAAAAGGCAAACACTATTTTGTATTATTTATAATATAATGAGTTCTTATTATTTTATTTTGAGTTCTAATTAATAATTAAAAAATTGAACATTTAATTATTATTATATTGACTAATTGAACTTAGTGGGTAAGGGCTTCTAGCCTGTAGTGGCATAGTAGTGACATAATAGTCCTCTTTATATCTTATTATTATTTATTTCAATATTCCAGGAAACATAACATAAATTTTCTAGATATCCAACCCCTATTTATTAATCACAAACCAAAATATTCCTACTTCCCTATTGCTTCCCACCAAACCTACCATAAAAATGGTAACTAAAAAAAAAGTAAGTGGACCTGACCCATTGAATCATGACTATATTGGCTATTCTGATATTGAAATTCGATATATATTAAATTGTAGAAAGCGGGTTTTTTATTTCCTTTTTTAGTTTCTTAGATCACAAAAGACAAGAATTTTTCGATATTTATGATTTGATTTTCTTGTTAATGGACGCTCTATAGGACGCTATTCTTTTCCGATACATATAATATATATATATATAATATTGAAAAATTGAAAAATGGATTTTTCAATATCTTTCCTTAATTTCAAAATCTGATTCCCATATTGTTTTGTTTCAGCAATGCAAATAGAGAACGAACGCGAGAAAGGGGCCTTCAGTTCCAGTTTATCATTATTTCATTTAATATTTGCAAGGAAAAAATAAATTTTCCTTTTTTTGTTGGACTCGTTAAAAGATATACTCTGGAATCTGAGTTACAGGACAATTTAGGGTTCAAATGGTTATATAGTAAAGACTAGTCGAATTGCACTCATGGATTTACCTAGGTCGGTTTATCAACCAATAGAAAATAAAAAAGAATTCTTTTTTTTTTTTTTCGAAACCCATTGTATTCTAAAGGGCATGGAA